ACAAGTGGTATTCAAGCTCTTATTTTTGCAACTTTAGCCGCGGCTTATATAGGTGAATCCATGGAGGGTCATCATTGAAATAGTCCTTTTTTTAGCTTAGCGCAAAGCAATGTATGTGCGGCTCAAGATGATTTACTTAAGGAATAGAAATATACAAGACTCTATATACGATAGAAAGGAATAGGAACAAAAAAACCAAAAATTACGCTATTAGAGAGTTGTAAAAAAAAGGAAAGAGATCTAAAAGATCTTTTTCCTAAAATTTGCCTTTCGTCCACTTAATATCCTACCTTTCCTCGACGAATAGTCACTTTCTATTATATTGGTCAGCCAATCTTCTTATTCAAATCATAATTTGAATAAGATATATGTTTACGACGTGTGATTAAATAAAAAACAGGAGAAACTATTCTACTTTAGAGTTGATTTTATTCAACAATTGACCAAAAGAAAATATTAATAAATAATAAATTGCATGAACTTAGATCAATCAAATAATGTTCTATGCAATAATTCTCCCTAATAAATTTAATTTGCGCATTTAGATTGTATTCGGTTGGAATAATGATAAAGAAACCGGAAGGGAGAAAAGAATTTACAAAAAAAGGGATTCCTAAAAAATGGATTGATTCTCGAATCCGATTGAATCTAATGGTTTACGTTATGGAAGAAAGACATGTATATGTGATATTAGATATTGACTAGTTATATATGAACTAAAGATATATTTCATTTTCTCTACTACTGTGTGTGGGTTCCAATAGAAGTCCTTTCGTATCGTTGTGGCTGTGAATTGGCTGAATAAACAGATGAAATCAAGAAAAGATGGAAGAATTGAAATAACAGTCCGGAACCAAGAAATGGAAGAACGAAAGTTGTATGGATTCACAAAAACTCTGTGGATAGAAACGAAAAAAGAGATATCGAAGTAGTTCTGATGATTCAATAATATTCTTACTTAAATTAGAAGTTCTTAGTTATTTCGACTGGATAAATCCTATCGATGGAATAATTAAGTCATAATTCGTTGGTTGATTGTATCATTAACCATTTCTTTTTATTGGTACGAGGAACTTATCATGAATCCACTGGTTTCTGCTGCTTCCGTTATTGCTGCTGGATTGGCCGTAGGGCTTGCTTCTATTGGACCTGGAGTTGGTCAAGGGACTGCTGCGGGTCAAGCCGTAGAGGGTATCGCGAGACAGCCCGAGGCAGAGGGAAAAATACGAGGTACTCTATTGCTTAGTCTAGCTTTTATGGAAGCTTTAACGATTTATGGATTGGTTGTAGCATTAGCACTTTTATTTGCGAATCCTTTTGTTTAATCTTATCTTAGAAATAGGAAAAATACATATTTTTTCCTATTTTATTGCCTTGGACTTGTCGTTTGCTTTTAAAAATTAGATCAAGATTTCACTCTTACAATTCCCTATTCGTTAAGAAAATAACCTACGGGAAGGGCTGATTTGCAGATGAGGAATTAGCATACCGACTCGCTGTCATCCTTCCCGTTCGTAGTCCAAGGGAAACTCTTTTTATGAGGTCTTGCAACAATCAAGGGGTAGTTCATACTTTATAACTCGACTATTTTTTGACTCGATAAAAAAAAAAAAAGAATAAATAAAAAAGAGGGGCAAAGTGATAGAAAAAGAACTCTGGTCGATTTTTTAGTCTATCTATAAGATAAGAGGAGATTCTATGAAAAATGTAACCGATTCTTTCATTTCTTTGGGCCACTGGCCATCTGCCGGGAGTTTCGGATTTAATACCGATATTTTAGCAACAAATCCAATAAATCTAAGTGTAGTGATTGGTGTATTGATCTTTTTTGGAAAGGGAGTGTGTGTGAGTTGTTTATTTCAAGAATAGGCTGAATCCAATCAGCTGTACCTTTTTCCCTTAGAACTAGGAAAGAAAGGTGCATGATCTCGCGAATTACTTCTTAAAAAATTATATGTAAGAACCACAGCATTTCGTGATTAATTGGCAAATCCACTTTGATTCTCTAGCAACCAATAATGTGGGGCTCTTAAGATGGTTAAAGCAAACCGTTTGAAGTCGAGACGCAGCATGGTACTCTTTCTACCACTATGTTAATATAGAGATGGTTTTAAAATGAATATTTTATCGATATAGAACACTCATCTCGAGAAAATGATTTGAACTGCTTATTCTAAAAATGGGGCATTTTCCCTCTTTTATGCAATGCTGAATCGACGACCTATGCCTTATGTATAAGTAAGAAGAATTTTTTGGATTTGAACTGAAGAAAAAAAAAGAAACAACTTTGCTGACAATTACATATTTTTTATTTTGTCAGAAGAGTCCTCCAAGTATTTTAGTTTTGCATTAGATTCGTTTTTTTTTTCATTTTTTTGGACTATGAATAAAGAAGAGAGGATAGGCTCATTCCATTTATAAAAAAAGCTATGAGAATTTACCCTAAGTAATTGAGCGTGAGAGCCAAATGAATCGAAAGATTCATGTTTGGTTCGGGAAG